GCTACAGAGCGAATACGTTTATTTTTCAAATGATTCATATCATCAAGTGTACCCATTCCAAATTTCATCCCAATCAAATGATCGGCAGCTGCTAATATATCTCGTGGTAACAAAAATATATTGTTCTGAGGTATATTAAGATTCAGTCTCCAGTTAATATTTCGGCGACCAACCCTTCCCAATTCACACCTTTGGTGAAAGAATTTTTTTTGTAATTCCTTGCACAAGGATTCAGAAAATATTGGATCCCCACCTACACAAGAAAATTGTTGATAAAACTCCAAAATAGCATTTTCTTTTGACCCAATTTTTTTTTTCTCCTTATCGGTCAAGAAAGATAAGAAAATTTCAGGGTAACAAACATTCTCTAGAATTTCTCTTAGATTCGAACCCATAGCTGATGATAGAACTAGAATAGATATTTTCTGTTTCCTACTCACACGAGCCCATATTCTTGCTTTTTTATCAATCTCTAATTCTAGCCTGCCCCCCCAATCTGATATTATGGTGCCGGTATAGACCGAAATCCCGTTATGATCCAATTCTGACTGGTAATAGATACCAGGACTTTGTAATATTTGATTGATCACAACTCGGTATATTCCGTTTACTATAGAAGTTCCAAGGGAATTCATTAAAGGAATGTTTCCAATAAAAATTCTTTGTTCTTGCATATTCCTATTGGTTTTCCAAATTAATCCCGCGGATACATATAATTCAGAAGAATATGTAAGTGATTCATAGACAGCATCTCGTTCTTTTATCAGAGGTTCTACCAATTGATATGTTTCCACAAATAATTGAAATTCAATTTCGTGATCTATATCTTCAATTTTTGGAAATTTAGAAAGTTCTTCTATTAAACCCTGATCAATAAACCGATAAAACCCTTCAAATTGTATCTGATTAAATCCGGGTATTGTAGATGTTCCCTCTTTTCCATCCCCGAGCATCTTTTTTGAATTTATCATTTATCCGTTTATTGAAAAAATCCCATCCCATCTCTCATTCTTCACCGAATCATATCGATAGAATTCGATCTAGCAATAATGGAATTTCTATTCTGTTTACTGAATCACATGAAATTTTATCCAACTCCAAGATATATGGAATGTATGAAATCCGTATGAACGGAGACTAGATTCAATTAGAATTTTTTTATAAGAAAGAGATCCAGGTGGAACAGAATTGAGAAATACCACTGGAACTTATGGAGTTTTGTAACGACTAGAAAAAAAGTAATTTCATTTTCACCTATGATATTACATATTCCAATTCGATTGCATACCATAAAAAACTGTATTCATGATTGGATCTGTTCGAGCAGATAAACATATAATAAATAGAAAACTTTTTTTTTAACCACTTTACTTTTTCATGTATTTTTTTTTTATTGTTCAAAAAAATATTTGCAGAAAAAAGATGGATTTTTACCTATTTTGAATAGAATATTTAGAATATCATTGAATTGAAGTAGGTAAGAAAACGTGTCTTTTTTATTTATTACTTTTTATTAATATTAAAATAAAAAAGAATGCACAGAACAGATATATATATGTCTCTTTTTCTTCTTTTATTGTGGTATAGTTCTATTTGGGACAGCACATGCTCTACCAAAAATTCAATTTTCTTTTCAATGTATTCAATGAAAAATTAAAATACAAAAATTTATTGAGAATTACTCCTCAAAAGTATCCCTAGAGAGATAAAATACCCCATTATAGAGCTATAGCTTATAAACAACGTAACGTATGTTCTGATTCTGGGGTTTACATATACTCATTATTAGTGTTATAATTGAAATGGAAGAAGATTTCTTTTTAATTCAAAAAACTCAATATAGATTAGTTATAAATCTATTTCTAATTCTAATGATTTTCTTATATTATTAGAAATAAAAAAATGTAGATTTGAATTCAAAAAAGGTCATGAATTTACAGTCAATAGTTAATGGTTCTGATTTGTACTAGATTCTATATTTTGTTACTGAAAATCTATATTTTTTTCGGAGTTAAAAAAAAAAGAGAAAATTTGAATCTAGTACAAATCATTTTGGCGGCATGGCCGAGTGGTAAGGCGGGGGACTGCAAATCCTTTTTCCCCAGTTCAAATCCGGGTGCCGCCTCAACAGGAGACTTGAAATCTCCTGTTATAAAACTATAACAAACGTAGGAAACGACTCTTGATACTTTCTTTTCGTGATTCGAAGCCCCTGGCTCTCGAGGTTCTATTCTCTAACCTAAAGTTTTACCTATCAGATTAGAGGAAAACTAAAACGAGTAGAGGGAAAGCCATTAGATTGGATAGGCAGAGAGGGAATTAAATTAATAGTTTGGGAAAGGACCTAAGATACTTTGGATATAGACTCATGAAAGTCGCGGAATGCTCAGACATTCAATCAATATTAGATTAGATGAAGAATTGCCTTTCGTTTTACTTCAAATAAAAAACGATAAAAGAAAGAAAAAATACTATTCTTTCTACATATGAGTCCGATTCCTTGGATACTTCGAAAAGTATCTGTTTACTTGTGTTTACATCTTGTCGATTCTACTAGAAATTCTATAATTAAGAATATCTTATCTCATTATAAGATAAGTGGATTTTTTGGAGTAGTTCATCAATGGTGACCAAATATCTCTCCCTTTTTTTTGACTCTGCACCAGTGATTTCACTATTATTAGTGAACAATAATGGAAAAGTTTCTTCATATTCATAGGGGACAGAATTCACATGGATATAGTAAGTCTCGCATGGGCTGGTTTAATGGTAGTTTTTACATTTTCCCTCTCTCTCGTAGTGTGGGGAAGAAGTGGACTCTAGAAGTACTCCTAATTGCGATAATAATCAAACTCTATCAACCTGTATCAATTGTTTTAGTTTTCTAGACCGGCCGGCAATTTTTTTTAAGATTTTTTTTTAGAAATTGGATTTATTTTTTGTTTTATTGACTCATTTGATATTTTTATATCAGGGTTTACACCGTTAACCATTCATGGGATAACCCCTTTTCGAAATCTCAAGAGGTTTCCATCGAATTCGGATTATCCGTATTAAATGGATCAAACAAACAAATGAAATTGAGAAAGTATGTACATACATTTCATATTCTATTTTATTTTTATTTACATTTATATAAAGAAAAAGAGAGATATGGGTGGATTCCTTTATATTAAGATATTTCACTTGTATCTTTATACATTACAATAACCATAATGGCTAGTATGGTAGAAAGAGATCTCTTTCTACCATACTAGCGGGCCCCTTAGGATACTACTGAATCTAATGCATTCCTTTCATTTAAGACGAAAAATTGACATCCTTTTTTTTCATTGATAGTCAAATTGTATTCAAATTAATTATTTTGACTAACCGTTTTTACGTAAATTATAAGCAAAAAAGCAGTAGGAACGAGAATGAAGAGTGCAGTAGCAATAAATGCAAGAATATTGACTTCCATAATTTAATCGTTTAGTATTTATTTTTTTTCTTTGGAATATCTCGGGATTTAATCCCATAGAGATGAGAAATCTTTCGCTTGTAAACTCACTCAGATGAATTAGATTTCGATGATATCGAATGAAAGAAATATCATGAATAACAATATCGGAGCTATAAAATCGATTCATCGTCAAGAATTTAATAGTATAACATAGGAAGATCTTTTATCCACACCGAATACATAATGAGATTCCTGATCCAATAAAAAAATATTTATTTATGATTCTTTTTCACCGCTTTCTTTTCTACAACCTAGTACTTTACTTTCCTTGTACAATCATCTGATGAAATATCATAAAAAACCTTTTCTACTTCGATTGTTTACAAAAAGAGTTTCTAAAGAAACTTAAATAAACAATAGAAATAAAATCAAGTACGAAATTTCAAATTGAAATTGAAAAAATTTTGTAAGGGTCTATGATCTTTTTTGAAAACAAAGGGAATGTGATAAAGACGAGTCCCGGTAAAAAAACTAAAATATTCAAAAAAATTAACTATTTAAATTTTCTTACGAGTTTTTCTTCGACATCGACTCTAATCTTTAAAAAGAACATATTCATTAGGGAAGACTAATTTGATCTTTATTTTTTAAATATCCTCTTTCCTTGGTTGGATTCGAACTATTTTAACTTCCTTGACTTCATAGAAACAAAAGTATATATAGGTACTCTTGGCAAACGTATTATACGCTATCCTATTTCATTTTCCTACACGAGTTAATGGGAGATTAATTGACAAAAAGAAGAAACCCCGTACAGTATCTCGTTCTTGAAGTGTTGAATGCTCTCAATAATAATAAACTAATTTACATATGTCTCTAAATTGGTGCTATAGAAATACCCCTTTCTTTTGCTTGATGAAAAAAGAAAAATAAAACAAAAAGCTAACCGAAACCATTTTGATCCCCTTGCCCAGAAACAAAAAGGGGAGTTTATGTCTTTTTTTTTTATTGAATCCGCCGGGACTGACGGGGCTCGAACCCGCAGCTTCCGCCTTGACAGGGCGGTGCTCTGACCAATTGAACTACAATCCCATGGAAGTCAAGCGGGTAGCTTACATATTCCTTCTTATGATTTCATTTTAATCATTTCAATTTTAGACTCAAATTAGTGTTTTGTAACAAAGAAAGTCACAAGTAATAGATTGATATCTATATGGATATCACTTTAGTGATAGCAAGGCAGATTACTGGTAATCCTTGCATTATTATCAAATCGATTGATAATCTATTTTTTTTATATTGTAATTTTTATTGTAAAAAAAAGATTATTTTCTCGACTCTGTTTATTAAAGTTTATATTTAAAGGATCCATCTCGGGATCCTTAGCAAGATCAAGATCGGAATTTTTTATGGAAACAAAAAGTAACGAGACACAAGAAATAAAGAAAAAAGTAAAGTCGAAATATACCCAGAAATTTGACTTTTTTTCTTACCCTTCTCTGTTAATTTATGCAAAACAAAAAGGGTTATGTAGACAGCGAATTATTGGGCCGAGCTG